ATTCAGAAAATACCGGATCGCCCCCTACACAAGTAAATTGTTGATAAAACTCCAAAATGGCATTTTCCTTTGATCCAATTTTTTTTTTTTCCTTATCATTCAGGAAAGCTAAGAAAATCTCAGGGTAACACACATTCTCTAAAATTTGTCGTAGATTCAAACCCATAGCTGATGATAGAACTAGAATAGATATTTTCTGTTTCCTACTCATGCGGGCCCATATCCTTGCTTTTCTATCAATCTCTAATTCTATTCTCCCCCCCCAATCTGATATTATAGTCCCAATATAGACCGAAATTCCGTTATGATCCAATTCTGAGCGGTAATAAATACCGGGGCTTTGCAATATTTGATTGATTACAATTCGGTATATTCCATTTATTATAAAAGTTCCTAGGGAATTCATTAAAGGAATGTTTCCAATAAAAATTTTTTGTTCTTGTATATCCTTACTGTTTTTCCAAATTAATCCCGCGGATACATATAATTCAGAAGAATATGTAAGTGATTCATATACAGCATCTCCTTCTTTTATCAATGGTTCGACTAATTGATATGTTTCCACAAATAATTGAAATTCAATTTCTTGATCTGTATCTTTCATTTTTGGAAACTTAGAAAACTCTTCTGTTAAGCCCTGATCAATGAACCTACAAAATCCTTCAAATTGGATTTGATTAAATCCAGGTATTGTAGACATTCCCTCGTTTACATCCTCGAGCATTTTAAATTTCCCGTTTATTAACTATTTTAAAAATCTCATTATTGGATCGTGCCTCATTCAATTCAATTATATAGATCGATCTAGCAATGATAGAATTTTTATTCTGTTTACAGAATCGCATAAAATTTTATCTAACTCCATAGATGGATATGGAATGTATGAAATACATATGAACGGTGGAATAAAGATAATTTTATACTCAAATTCGAATTTGCAAGAAATACAACTGGAAAGGGGTTGAGAAATTACACTTAACTTCGACTTAGGAAATTTTGTATAGAATAGCAAAACAAAACGTGATTTAATTTCTACCATTATTATGATATTACATATTCCAATATGATTGGAATATCCCTAAAATAAATGGATAAAATAAATGGATATGGATTCAGGATTTCATCTTTCGATGGGATAAAGAACCAATAATCAGAAACACTAGAAAGTTTATTTTTTTTAAGACTTAGTTAGCTTTTTCGTGGATTTCTTTGTTTAATTCAAAAAAAAAATTGCATATACATAGAAAAGATGTATTTTTATTTATTTGTATATATTTTCGATTTATATATTATATATATTATATATATATATATATTTTTTTATATATAATTATATTTTATATATAATTATATATAAATATATAATTATATATAATTATTTTATATATATTCGATTCTAATTATTTCTAATTATATAGAATATTCTAATTCTAGAGAATATATAAAAGAATATATAAACAAAACTGTTGAAGTGCATAAGAAGGCTTATTAAGCATATCCAGATAGAACTAGATAGAGCTATGTATATATTCCTGTCTCCCCCTTTACTGCAGTTCCATTTTTGACAGCACATTTTGATAGAGGAATTATAGACAGATAAGATATCAGATTAGCTATCTGTGTAAAATTTTATGTTCTAGGGTTTACATATACCCATAATTGGTGTTATAATTCAAATTGAGAATAATTTTGTATTGAAAAGAATCAATACTGATTGGTTAGGTATCCATTTTTTTTTTTCTGATATCATTACGATATCATTAAGATTAGGGAAATACAATTTTCGATTCAAATCCACGAATCGTTCGTAAATTCACAGTCAATAGTTAATGGTTCCAATTTGTCCTTAATTTTGTCTTTTGTGAAAGAAAAGTCACTTTTTTATTTCATATAGAAAGCAGAAAGAATTTTAATAGTGTATGTTTTGAAATACTATACAAAATTAATTGAAAAAATAAATCCAATCAAAAAATAAAAAAAAAAAAGAAGGATTTATTTTTCGGAATTTTGGAAAGGGATTAAAAAAAATGGGATTCACGGTGCAAGTACAAAAAAAAAGAGTCCCCCTTTCCAAAATAAAGGAGGACGATATTTTTGTCTATTTTGTGTCGTCTTGGCGGCATGGCCGAGTGGTAAGGCGGGGGACTGCAAATCCTTTTTCCCCAGTTCAAATCCGGGTGTCGCCTCATCAACAAAAGACGCAAAGTACCTTATTCCCTTTTGCTGATATAATTTGTTGAATTTTCCCCCAACAGAAGCACGCGGAGGAAAAGTCACCTTGATACTTCCAAGGGTCTTACTGTTTATTTTGTTTGTACTAAAAGTTTTTCAGTCATCATATAAAAACTTCTTAAAATTAATTGGCTTTTTTGGAGTGTTTCATCAATATATTGAAGATATTTTTTTTGACTCTGCGCCAGCGATTCTACTATTATTAGTATTAGTGAACAATAATAGAAAACTTCCTTAAATAGAAAAATTCATTAATAAAAAATTCCTT